GTAACTCGGGAGCCTAAAACTCATGAATAGATTAAAAATCTATCACCTTTATCAGTCACCGAGTCTAAAATCTGATTATAAATAGTGTTCCAAATAACCCTAACATGGAAAAGCACGTTAAAAAAGACAACTTAACAGTTGAACTATTTTCTGATTCTAAATAGAATGAATAGAAAAATTTTAAGTAAAAAAAAAGACTTATAACTGAGCCGAACAACGGAAGACTAATGAATCACCAATATTCCCTTAACCTTAAAGCACACTTTAAAACTCTCCACTTTCCTAAAAATATAACAAAAGGAGGAAGCCCTCTTAATGAAAGCATCACAACCCCAGACATGAACTCTTGATTTTTACTTAAAAAAAACAATAAGAAAACTAAACTAAAACAATAAATAGAGAAATAGACCCAAAATCCACCACAAGCTGCCCCAGCAGCAACCCAACCGCTATGCGTAATAGAGGAGGCCCCTAAAACAGGGGCAATTTTAGTTTGATTTAAACCAATCATAGCTCCTACAATAGCTCTTACTCCTCCTAATATTAAAACAATCCTTCTAAAAGAAGGAACCCTAGCGAGTAAATTTATTATAAACATAAAAGGTGCAATTTTCTGCCATGTTAAGACTAAAAATATGGAATATCAACCTAAACCGGCCACAACACTTGGAACTCAAAAATGAAAAGGGAAAATCCCTAATTTTAACATTAAACCACTTAAAAAAATAATATTAGTAATGAAATCTCCTATTAAAGATGGTATCATAAATTTCATCACGCCACCGCATATTAATAGCCCTCTTCCCGCGGCTTGTACACAAAAATATTTTAGAGCAGATTCTCTACTTAAGGTAGGAACACCTTTTCCTTCTCCCCTAACCAATAAAGGTATCAACCCTAAAAAGGATAGCTCAATTCCTACTCAAGCGATTAATCAATTTGAAGAAGATACAGCAACACAAGGGCCTAATCCCATTAACAAATAGAAAAGAAAATTTCCTGTAGACACAGGACAGCGGGATATAATCCCATGATTGTCAACATCAATGACACCCGTTCATCCGGCGGCTATCCTTTCAATTTATAGCTCAATAAAACTGTAAAAAATAAAAACTATTTCCTTTTATATGGGACATCCATTCCACTTAGTTGAGTATAGACCTTGACCTTTACTAGGGTCTTTTGCTATTTTATGTATACCAGTTGGGCTAGTTATATTTATTAAAAATGGTGATATGATCCTTATATTTCTAGGAGTCGTAGCCACTTCAATCATTGCGTACCTTTGATGACGTGACATTGTTCGTGAGTCAACCCTTCAGGGATTGCATAATAAGAAAGTAGTGAGAGGATTAAAATTTGGGTTCGTTTTATTTATTGTATCCGAAATCTGCCTTTTCTTTAGCTTTTTTTGAGCTTTCTTCCATAGAAGACTAGTTCCTACCCCAGAAGTAGGGGCAGTATGACCTCCTGCTGGAATTAGAACATTATCTGCATTTCAAGTTCCCTTATTGAATACCTCTGTACTTCTACTTTCAGGGGTTAGAGTAACATGAGCTCATCATAGATTAGAAGGAAACAACAATAAAAGTGCCTTACAAGGACTTTTAACTACTGTTATCTTAGGAGTCTATTTTCTTTGGTTACAATATGGAGAATACTCAGAAACTGCCTTTTGTATTGCTGACAGAGTATATGGTTCATGTTTCTTTATTGCCACGGGTTTCCACGGAATACATGTACTCGTTGGAGCAAGATTTCTCCTGATTTGTCTATTACGAATAATATCATTACACTTTAATGGAGCTCATCATCTAGGGTTTCTTTCAGCTGCCTGGTACTGACATTTTGTAGATGTTGTCTGGTTATTCCTTTATGTTAGGATCTACTGATGAGGCTCTTTCTAAAATAGCTTAATATAAAAGCACTAACTTTGTAACTTAGAGATGGGAATCCCCTTTTAGATATTAGATTATCAGACAAGCTTTATCTAATTATTATCAAAAATTAAACAAGTCAGACTTTAAAATTAACAACAAAGGTAAAAAATGGCTAACCAAAGAAATTAATATAGACCTTTTCATTCTATCTCCTGGCAGAACATATCTTTGAAATTTCCCATGATTAAGAGATGAATATAAATATATATTGTAAGCTGCGCTAATAAAAACCATTAGTCCTATAATAAAAGCAAAGAATAAACTAGACCTTCAAAGAATGGGGACAACGCTCAATTCCCCCAACAAATTTAATGTTGGTGGACAGGCCATATTAATGCAACAAAACACAAATCACCACAACCTAATTGTAGGCACAATTTGTAGTAGCCCTTTTATATAAGGAATATTTCGAGTAAAACTTTTCTTATATCTGAAATAAGCCAGACAAAATATGGCAGAAGAAGAAAACCCATGAGCAATTATTGTAACCAAGGCCCTAAATACTCCTCAAGTTGAGTCTAAAAGTAACCCGGCCACAACAATTCTTATATGTCCAACTCTACTATAGGCTACAAAAGATTTAACATCTATTTGACGAAGACACATTATTCTAGCTAAAAATCCTCCTCAAAGTCTAAATGAAACTACTAAAATAGAGAAGGAATCTAAAGTTAAATTTAACCTATATTTTATCTGGAAAATTCCGAATCCTCCCAACTTTAAAAGAATTCCTGCTAAAATTATAGATCCTGCCAAGGGAGCCTCAACATGGGCCTTAGGCAGCCACAAATGAACCCCATATATGGGTAGTTTGACTAAAAAAGCACCTAAAATGCTAAGCAAAATAAGGCCCCTAATCCCACTTGAAGATAAATTTAACAAATAGAAGTCTATTGATCCGGCATTAGAACTGTGAAATAATAAAACTACTAACAATGGTAAAGAGGCTGAGACAGTATACATTATTATATATCTCCCTGCCTGTAACCGCTCTGGCTGATAACCCCACCCGACAATCAAGGCTAAGGTAGGAATCAAGGAAACCTCAAAAAAAATGTAGAAACTTAAAACCCTAGAAGAAGAGAATGCTAAAATCAGCACAAACGCCAAAATAAGAATACTAAAATTAAATAAATGAGATAGTTTTATCTCTCACCTAGAAATTAAAGCTAGCAAACAAAGAAAACAAGATAAAACAACCATAAGACTAGACATTGTAGAAAAAGAAAATATTATATCAGAACTTCAACTAAATCTGGAATTTAAACTTGTAAGCCCAACTAGAACTCTAACCACTAAAAAAAAAACTAGGGACAGTCAGTTGGACCTAAAAATTAAAGAAAAAAAGAGTATTCTCAAGAGAGCTATCATAATAGAATGGAGATATTTATCCCCTCGCTCAAGTTAGAAGCCTAAGCACCAATTCTAATTAAAATTTTGTTTTTATAAGGGTTTTGAAAACCTTTGAAGGGAAAATTTCCCAACTTTACGCAAATCGATACAAAACCGTAAAATTGTTTATCTTAAGACTTGTATTTTCAATCTTTCTTTCCGGCATCCTAGTTGTTGTTTACTCGGTTACTAGGTACATTACCTACCTCACATCAAGAGAAAAGCTATCTGCATTCGAATGCGGATTTGATCCTTTAAGAAAAATACGCTCCCCCTTCTCTACACGATTTTTCCTATTAGTAGTTTTATTCTTAATCTTCGATGTAGAAATTGCACTCCTTTTCCCTGTCCTAAGTGCCTTGACAGGGAAAACATCAAGAATCCTTCTAATTAGAATTGGAATCTTTTTAATGGTGTTACTAGTTGGAATATTTCATGAATGAAATGAAGGCGCTCTCGACTGGATTAGATCATGAACAGGTAAGCTAAGACACTAAGCTATTGGGCTCATAACCCGACAATGGAACTACCTCCCTTGTTCAAAACTTTGTCATGATTAAACTATAACAAAAACTAAACTTAGTATGGTAATTAAAGTGAACAAAATTAACCCAGCGAGAAACATTGAACAATACTATAAATAGTAATTCAATTTAGTTTTAGAAGGCTTGACCAATCAGGTGCCAGCAGTCGCGGTCATACCTGAGAGTCTGTTATAGGTAACTAGCTAGCTAATATTGTGACTTTATAAGTAGGTAAAATTTTTATAAAGCCAAACCTCCAATATTTGGATCAACTCTGATAATAGACCGGGATTAGATACCCCGTTATATAGAGCCAAAATCTAGAGCTTTAGCACTAAGACTTTATAGTTAAAACTAAAATGACATGGCGGCAGTTTAAAATTTCAGGGGAACTTACCAGATAAATGATAACCCGCAAGATACCCCACTTTTGCTAAAAGTTTGTATATCGTCGTCGTCAGAGCTTGTTTAAGACAAGTTTTAAATGTATTCCACAAAAAGACAGATCAAGACGCAGCCTATGCAAAAGTCAGTAAGGTGAGTTACAATAATGTAGAATTATGGATTTAGTTTTAAACAAACGATTTGATACCCCGTTATATAGAGCCAAAATCTAGAGCTTTAGCACTAAGACTTTATAGTTAAAACTAAAATGACATGGCGGCAGTTTAAAATTTCAGGGGAACTTACCAGATAAATGATAACCCGCAAGATACCCCACTTTTGCTAAAAGTTTGTATATCGTCGTCGTCAGAGCTTGTTTAAGACAAGTTTTAAATGTATTCCACAAAAAGACAGATCAAGACGCAGCCTATGCAAAAGTCAGTAAGGTGAGTTACAATAATGTAGAATTTTGGATTTAGTTTTAAACCAACTAAGGAAACCGGACTTGAAAGTAAATAATAAAATAATTATTTATTGAATTTTCATAAAACTGTGCACAAATCGCCCGTCACTCTCGTCGAAAGATGAGATAAGTCGTAACACAGTAAGTGTACCGGAAGGTGTACTTGTCTAGGTAGTATATTTATTACACCGCCTTTTCGAGGCGGAGAAAAACATCAGTTTTCTAGATTTCCAATAAAGTAGTATCTGAAAGCGAAAATCGCACTAAGTTTCGGCCTTAGCTTTGAGTATTAATCTCTCAGATGAAATGTTTACAGACCTCTTTTCAGCCCTTGACTGTATGCAAGTAGGGTGATTATCCACATTTCTTTGGCTTACCCCACTGATTACTGCTTCGATTTTTATTATCTCTGGCAGATGAGGGCAGTCAAATAGAAAAATTTTTCTAGCTCTTTTATCAACTAACAGTGAAACTCGACAAAAGTCCCTACCAGGGATTCCTTTATTAATTTTTGGGCTAATAGGGTTTATCTTATTTAATAACCTTTTAGGGCTAATCCCCTTTGTCTACGGAGTAACTAGGAATATTTGAGTAGTAGGATCTTTAGCCTTAGTTTTCTGAGGCCTACTAGTTCTTTCTGGGTGGTTAAAATTCCCCACACAATCAGCAGCTCACTTAGCTCCAGCAGGAGCTCCAGCAGCTTTAGTTCCTTTATTAGTATTAATTGAGACCATTAGAGTGTGTATTCGACCATTAACACTCATAGTACGATTAATTGCAAATATTAGGGCCGGACATATTATTATAGGGCTAGTAGCTAATGCACTAACTGTTTCAGCTCTACATATCGGAGCAATAACTTTCATTGTACATGTAGGATATAATATTTTTGAAGTATTCGTCTGTTTTATTCAGGCATATATTTTTTCTCTTTTAATTAAGCTTTATAGAGAAGAACATCCAGGATATTTAAGACGAAGCTTTTATAGCGTTTAACTGTTAATTGAAAGAAGCACGAAGTGCCGTCTTAAACATGCCACAATTGAGACCAATAATAGGATTTGTTTTTATAATTTTTACTTTAATTCTCTTTTTAACATTCCTCTCAGGAATAGTGAGTCATCTATTTAGGGTGAACAAATCAAAAGGTAAAGTAAACAAAGACCCATCATATACTATCTTTAAATTATGAAATGGCAGAAGAATGCCTGAACTTTAAGCGTTTATCATGACCCACCGGTCTTTCATATCTTTTCGGTGTTTGGCACGAGAGAATTTGAGTCTCTAAGAGGGATTTTTCCCAAAAGATAATGCATATATGTCAAAATTAAATAGTACAAAACAAAAACTAACAAATTAATGAAATTAGGGTTTTTGAGGGTTTTAACAAATTACCCCACCTACCCCTATTTTTAGGGCTTATTACCAATATAACCTAGAAATAAAGTAAAAAAGTAGGAGATAGCTCGATTTTAAGATTGCAACTTAATGTTTTTAATAAACTACTACTTCAAAGGTAACAATGTTATCCCCGGTTCCACAGACCAGAATTTTTATTTTAAACTAACCTTTACATCTGGGTCTTCAGCCTGCAAAGATCAGACTTTTTACTTGGAAGGTAAATGTACATTTATATACTTACTGAAGATCTAAATTCCAAATCTACAAACTCTTTGACATTTACAGCCTCCACCACAATAGGTATAAAAGAATGATTTGCACCACAAATTTCTGAACATTGTCCATAATAAACTCCAGGTTTTTCAACAAACATCCTAAACGTATTCAGACGACCTGGAACAGCGTCTATTTTAACCCCTATTGAAGGCAAAGCTCAAGCATGTAATACATCTGCTGATGTAGCAATAACTGTAGTTTCTATCCGATACGGAACAACTGCCCGATTATCTACCTCTAATAATCGGTACTCACCAATTTCTAAATCACTTTCAGGGACTATGTAGGAGTCAAATCTAGCACCTTCACATAAGGGAATTTCGTACCTTCAATACCATTGATGGCCTGTCGTTTTTAAAATTAACCCTAAACCTGTCTGCTCATCTAACAAGTAAAGTAGTCGAAGGGAAGGTAATGCTAATCAAATAAGCAAAAATACAGGTAAAATTGTTCAAAGAGTCTCTAAAGTTTGTGCCTCCAAAACAACTCGTGAAGTTCAAGTATTTAATAAAAATTTTGTGCCCACATAAAACACAAATGTAGAAATCCCAATTAATAGCACTAGTCCACTATCATGAAACAAAAATATTTCTCTTTGGATAGGAGAAGCAGGATCTATAAAATATAACTGACCTCAAAATCTCATTTAAACAGAAGAATAAATCTATCACAACATCTTCAGTGTTTCGCTTTAGTTTTTAAGCTATCCGTTTCATTAACCACAACACTGTTGTTTCTAGAGCTCGACAAGCTCTTGTTTTCCTTTAAACTAGGTTAATATCTAATTAACTTTAATCAAACTGATGGCATACAAATAAGAGCTAAATACAAAAGAAAGTATAATATAGTTATAGGGACAGCTAAAGTAATATAAGGCTCTTCAATTGGACAAGCCCCTAATCAAGTTAAAATTAAAAACACAACAACCAAGTTTCAAAATATTACCTGATAGAAAGGAGTAAAAGAAGATGGAATAATTTTGCCCGTAGCTCCGTAGGGAAGAACATATAAAATAGCAAGCGAAGACGCGAGAGCAATCACACCCCCAAGTTTATTTGGAATACATCGTAAAATAGCATACGCAAATAGAAAGTACCATTCAGGCTGAATATGAACCGGAGTTACCATAGACCTAGCTTCATTGAAATTTTCTGGGTCTCCTAAAATAACAGGGTAGAAAAACCCTAACATCACAAGTAATATTGCTACAACTAAAAACCCAACAATGTCTTTTCAGGTAAAATAAGGGTGAAAGGGAATTTTTCTCACATGATTTAATTCCCCTAAAGGGTTAGTTGAACCCTTTTCATGAAGAAATAACAAGTGAAGGGCTCTTAATCCCCCAATAACAAAAGGCAAAATAAAGTGAAAGGTGAAAAATCGATTTAAAGTTGATTGACCGACTGAAAATCCCCCTCAAAATCACTCTGTAGCAGCGCCTCCAATATAAGGTAAAGCCCTAATTATATTTGTAATTACTGTAGCGCCTCAAAAAGACATCTGACCTCAAGGAAGAACATACCCAAAAAAAGCTACTGCTATCCTAACAATAAAAATAGTTGTTCCCACTATTCACGTATGAGGTTGAGTAATATACCTTTGATAATATAGACCCCGTCCAACATGTATATAAAGAAAAACAAAAAAAAGAGAAGCCCCATTGGCATGGATGTTTCGAAACAGTCAACCACCAGGAACATCCCGAATAATATGAATTACTGATGCAAAAGTATTAGTTATATCTGCCGTATAGTGTATTGATAGAAATAACCCTGTTACAATTTGCACACCTAATAGAATTCCTAAAATAGACCCTCCATTTCATCAAATAGAAAATCTTACAGGTCTAGGCACCCCTAAAAGTATCTCAATGGGATTAGCTTGACGAACTTTATACATTAAAAATTTAAAGACCTAAGAGAAGCAACATAATCATTTCTCCGTAGTCGAATAACTCTTACCAGAAGAGAGAGGCCTAAAGCAGCCTCACAAGCCGCAAAAGTTAGTAGAACTAAGAAAAAATGTTTTCTAGTTCCCATAAGAGTCAAGCTTCTAAAAAACAATAAAAGTAAACTAAGTATTAAACCTTCCAGCCTAATTAAGACCCTTAAAACCCGAACATTTAATTTAGCATAGCTAAATAAGGAGGAAATCACTCCCAACCATGAAATTTTTACTAAAAACAACGAAGTTAGAAGACTCATTATAGGCTTTGAAGGCCCAGGGTTTCTTACATTTAACCTATAACTTCAGTTAACTTTTATACAAGGGGCATAAAACCATAAATAGATTTACAATCTACCACCTAAATCGGCCACCAAAATAGCTAAAATCCAATCAATAATACAAGACACAACCTAGCTAATGAGAATGGCAAAAAGGATTTTCAACATAGTATTATTAAAAGATCATAACGATAGCGGGGATATGCCCCCCGCACTAGAAGAAACATAACAGATAAAAGCAAAATTTCTAAAGTTAAAACAATAGGAGAAAAAACCGGACTTCTCAAAAACCATACAGCTGATGCTATACATATAAATAAAATTCTTGCATACTCTGCCAGGAAAATTATGGCAAATAATGCACCACTAAATTCAATGTTAAACCCTGAAACAATTTCAGACTCACCCTCTGCAAAATCAAAAGGTGCCCGATTTGTCTCCGCCACCGTTCTAGTAAACCAAACCCCTGCTAAAGGCACTATCAATAAAATAATAGGGTAAGAGTTTTGTATAGCATCATCTCAAGAGCAGGTGTTTAACAAGAAAACAGGAAAAAGCAGCAGTAACAATATACTCACTTCATAAGAAATTGTCTGAGCAGCAGCTCGTAAAGCTCCTAAAAAAGCGTATTTAGAATTTGATGCTCAGCCAGCTAACATAGTTCCGTACACGTTTAATGCAGTTACACAAAAAAATAATAGAATTCCCCAAGTCACGAACTTATAACTAAAACTTCTGGGGTAAAGGTGCCATAAAGTGAGAGCTAAAATTAGGCTTAAAGCAGGAGCAAAAACAAAGATAAAAACGTTTCTCCCGTAGGGTATAATACCCTCTTTAATAAACAACTTTAAAGCGTCAGCTAAAGGTTGACCAAGCCCTACAATACCAGCCTTGTTAGGACCTTTACGAGTTTGAACATAACTTAATATTTTACGCTCTAAAACTGTGTAATAAGCCACCCCTAAAATAATACATAAACAGGTTAAAATTCTAATAATTAAATATTGTAACATAAATTATAAAACAAAGACATATCCTAATAGACACTATTAATCGAGAATTAGGCCAAATAGCCTGGTCCGAAAGCGTTGTCCCTCTTATATAAAACTTTTTTTTAATTCTAAAATAAGGCTCTAACCACCCATAGTCTAAAACCCCTACAACATTCATTAATTTTGAAAAAGCTTTAGGAGTTCCATAGACTAATGGAGTTAAAAAAAACAATGTTGATAAAGTGCTTCTTTTAATTTCCATTCGAATTGCCACTAAACCAAAAAAAATTCCCCTTAAAGTAATAAGGTTAATCAAAGTCGAACTGGAACTAGGAATAAAAACATACTCTAAAGTACCAACATCTAAACTAGAAATAAACTCACCTCCACAAATAGCCCCTAAACCTAACAAGCATACGGGTAAAAAAGTGTAAATGTCAGTACAACCGGAAATTAAAGCAGCTCCAGACTTCCCTCAAATAACACCTTTAAGAGTACGAAAAACATATTTAGCTGTTATAAAAGTAGCAATTATTATAATTAACACTCTTACAATATTAATAGGGTTTGATATTATTAACTCTAAGATTAAGTGTTTAGAATAAAAAGCCCTTATAAAAGGCGCTCCCACTAAACATAATCTACTTACAGTGAATATTAATGCTGTAAAAGGTATACTTAATCCTAAACCCCCTATTTGTCGAACATCCTGACTCCCAAAAGTGACCATTAGAATATGTCCTGCTGCTAAAAATAATAAAGCTTTAAATAAGGCATGAGTAAAAAGATGAAACAATCCTAAAGCAGGAAAATTCATCCCTAATCTAAACACTATAACACCAAGCTGCCTCAGTGTAGAGAGAGCAATGACTTTTTTGATGTCGTTTTCAAAAGTAGCCGCCCAGCCACCCAACAAACAAGTAACAGAACCACAAAACAATAAAACCCTGCAAACCCTAGGATCTAATAAAGTTCTATGACTTATACGAATAATAATAAAAATTCCTGCTGTAACTAGAGTAGAAGAATGCACTAAAGCTCTCACAGGAGTTGGGGCAGCCATTGCAGCCGGCAACCAAGAACTGAAAGGGAACTGAGCCCTTTTAGTTAAAGCAGCCATACATATTAATAACACTAAGCCAGAGCCATAATAGCAGCTATCTCTAAACCTAAAAAGTGTAAACTGCCCTCTACAGCATCATAAGAAACAGGATAAAACAATAAGGACATCTCCAATTCGATTAATTATCAAAGTTTGAAATCCTGCTATTTGAGACTCTCTACTTTCATAATAAATAATTAATGCAAATGAAGTAATTCCCAGCCCATCTCAACCTAAGAGAAGAAAAAAAATAGACCCTGAAAAAATCAGAAAATTTATGGAAATCACAAAAGAAAGAAGAATTCAAATAAACCGAGTGGCAAAGGGGTCCTCTTCCATATACTTATCTGCAAAGAAAAAGACTCTTCCAGAAATCAGAGTTACAACTATCCTAAAAGAAATCCTAATCTTGTCAAAGATAAAAGAGAACGTAAAGGGTACACCTGATAATCTAAATATTTCGAACTCTAAAATTTGAGTGGAAGACTCTATTAGAAATAAATACCCTAGAAGAAATATTCAACTAGAATATCTAAACAATAATATAGAAAATTTTAAAGTCTTAAGTCTTTTCATTAGCAACAATAGCCCTTCCGGCCCCAGATACTCGTACAACAACCAACAACATAGCTAGGAGCAAAATAACAAGAAAAATGAAAATAGATACGTTCCTTCCTTCAACTAGTCTAACACCACACTCAGCAGCCCTATACCCTAACCTTTTTAGGGGCTGAATGAAACTAGGACCAAAAGATAAGCATAAAACGGAGACACTGCCAGTCAGCAAAACCCTTTCTAGTCTAATTCTCATAGGAAAATTTCTCCTCACTAAACAAATATAAATGAACAATACCAATAATCCCCCTACATAAATTAAACATAAAATGTAAGAATACCAAAATCTGCTAAAAATAGATAAAGCTACTACAAACCTTAAGCTAATCAACATTAAAACAGCAATTAGTATAACAGGACTATAAAATAATGTAAATCTTAAAACTAAAAATGATAATAAAAGAAACAGCAAATTCACTTCAAAAATGGTTATTCAACCATCCTCTAACTCCCAAAGTTAGTGTTCTAAAAAAACTCTTTTTGAGTGTGGTACTAGAGCCTTGCTCTCTGTTTAGTTGCAAACCAAATCTTCTAAATAAAGTATAGTATCGACTAATATAGTATATTATAATATGATCCTAAATCAAACGCATTCTTCTGCCAAGCCAATAATTTATATTAATCATAAAACAACTCGGTCCTTTCGTACTAGAGCTGCAATCTAAAAAGATAGAATCTGACCTGGCTTACGCCGGTCTGAACTCAGATCATGTAGGAATTAAAGTTCGAACAGAACCAACACAACAAACGGCTAATCTGCTAGTCTCCTAGTCCAACATCGAGGTCACAAACTCAATTTTAGAATTATGCTGTTATCCCTCAGGTAATTTATCCTCACTTAAAATTCGGCTTGTTATTATACGGAAAGTTTTGAATTTTTCTCTGTCGCCCCAACAAAATCACAAAGCTAAATCTTCTTAAAAAAAATTCTAAGGGTCTTCTCGTCCCTTTATATTAATTAAGCTTTTTCACTTAAACAGTAAATTCAACTGAATAATTCGGAGACAGCTAAACCAGGTTCTTCCATTCATACCTGACTCCATTTAAAAGCCAACTGATTACGCTACCTTAGCACGGTCAGAGTACCGCGGCCATTCATTAACACATTGGGCAGGTTAAACCAAAAATACCGTCTTCTGGCTATGTTTTTGCTAAACAGTCCAAGTTTATATTTGCCGAGTTCCTTCAAATTATTTTACCTAAATATGTTAAACAAACAAATTAAGATAAATAATAAATTATTACTAATTTGAACATTATCACTTCACATTTAAATTCCTATGAAAGATCCAGTAGAAAATAGATTTTAGAATAATAAATTTATTAATTCATTTTAACAAGAAGTTTAACCCTTGAAAACAATAGCAACTTCCAATACTGCATGTACAAAATCTAAACATTTTATACCTCACTTTTCGGCACTAAATGCCTTTCCTGGATTTCCAGATACCCTAAGAATTGTAGGCCTTTCACCCCTATCCATCAGTCTTTCCCTCATATTGCAACATAAGGAAATAATTCTAAGCAAAGCTAGTGGATAGCTCTTCTCATTTCGGGAACAATTATATAATTGAATTCTAGTACAACCATTATACAAAAGGTAAGACTAACTAAATTTTTATGTTTTATAAATCCATTGCTGTACTTTAAATCATAATTCTAAAATATTATAATCATCACATTAAAAATGCCACATTTGTGAATTTCCTCAATGTAACTGAGGCGCATATTTTATACTACATTTTTAATAAATGGGGGGTACTTTACTATAACTAAACTACTTTAGCCCAACTCATCCTGAAATAGAAAAAAAATTTCAAAAATGAAAAGGAACTATTATTCATTATTAAGAAAATACAATTGCACTTCTTACATAGTTATAGTAAACGGTTCTAAGTATCCTACTTGTGATCATAGAATTTAGTGACTAAAAGAATCACTCGTAACAAATATAAACTTCGATTGGGATAACAACTACTTCTAGTACTACCCAACTAAGCTCAATTTCGTTTTGTAACTGAAATAGAAAATCTAGAAAGATATTCATCATACATTAGTTAAGTAACTATAATAACCCCATTAAAGTCTAATAACATTATTATATTTCAACTTTAACATAAATTTAAATTTTGAATACCAGTAGTCCTGGTTAGTCTTACTTAAAATAAGATTTCTGTTCTGTCTCTATCCTTATTAATTAACCGCGAGAAGCATTTATAACACAGGACACAGAAGTTTCTGTGTTGCTATGAAAATCAAGTGGTAAAATGTCCCTTCACTCCCGTGAGATAGAAGGCGCTTTTGAAAAAAGCACCCTACGTTGACTTTGAAGTGCTTCCCAGACTAAGAAAATAAATATTATCACAGCAAAAATAGAAAAAAGGGATCCAAAAGAAGATACCTGATTCCACTTATAATAAGCATCTGGGTAATCAGAATATCGTCGAGGTATTCCAGCCAATCCTAAAAAATGCTGAGGGAAGAAAGTAACATTAACAGCTGTAAACATCACAAAGAAATGGGCCTTAGCTCATCGATCATGTAGAGTTACACCTGTTATTATAGGGAATCAGTAAACAAACCCCCCAAAAATGGCAAATACAGCCCCTATAGACAACACATAATGGAAATGAGCCACTACATAATAAGTGTCATGTAAAACAATATCTAGCGAAGAGTTGGATAAAATAATACCTGTTAACCCTCCTAATGTGAATAAAAAAATAAATCCTAACACTCAATATATTGATGCATTTATAGGGCCACGTTTACCGTAAAGTGTCATTAGTCACCTAAAAATTTTAATTCCTGTAGGAATAGCAATTACTATAGTGGCTGCCGTGAAATAAGCCCGAGTATCAACATCTATACCCACTGTAAACATGTGATGAGCCCATACAATAAAGCCCAAAACCCCAATAGAAATTATAGCATATACCATCCCCAAAGTCCCAAAAGCTGGTTTAGAAGTAAAATTACTCAAGATATGAGAAATTATCCCAAATCCAGGGAGAATTAAAATATAGACTTCTGGGTGTCCAAAGAACCAGAACAAGTGTTGATATAAAACAGGGTCACCACCACCAGCCGGATCAAAAAATCTAGTGTTAAAATTCCGATCAGTTAAGAGTATAGTAATAGCTCCTGCCAACACAGGTAAAGAAAGAAGCAGCAAGAAAGCTGTAATTAAAACAGATCAAACAAATAAACTTAATCGGTCTATTCTTATTTCGGGCGAACGTATATTATAAATGGTAGTAATAAAATTAATTGCCCCTAAAAGAGAAGATATCCCTGCCAAATGCAAAGAAAAAATAGCTAAATCAACAGAACATCCCCCGTGCCCAACCGATCCTGATAAAGGAGGGTAGATCGTTCATCCTGTACCAGCACCTCCTTCCATTAAAGTTGATGATATTAATAAAATGAAAGAAGGAGGCAACAATCAAAACCTTATATTATTCATTCGAGGAAATCTTATGTCAGGTGCTCCAATTAGTAGAGGAACCATTCAATTTCCGAAACCTCCAATTATTAAGGGTATTACCATAAAAAAAATTATAACGAAGGCGTGAGCAGTCACAACAACATTATACAAATGGTCATCCCCTAGTAAAGCCCCGGCTGTACCTAGCTCAAACCGAATTAAAAGTCTAAGCCCTGTTCCAGCCAAGCCACATCATATGCCAAGTAAGACATACAAAGTTCCAATGTCTTTATGATTAGTCGAAAATAGTCATCGCAC